AATTAATAAAACGGAATAAATTTTTTGAAATGAAAATTATTAAATTATAAGACAAGAGCACGAAAATAACTAAAAATAGGAATAAAAAAAAGGTACATACATATATTTCGTGTAGAAGGGTGAATAAGTCCGTTTATTTACACATTTTTTTATAAGTATTTATTCAAAAAAAAATTATTAAAACATATACTTATATATTCCTTATTACTTATATATTCCTTATTTAAGTATATACTCACTTAGGTATAATTACTATATATAAAAATATAAAATATAATAATTATATATATTATATAAATATAATTATTATATATGAATATATATGAATTATAAAATATCTTTAACTTTAATAAGAATATAAGGTTAAAATAATAAAAAAAAAAAATAGTAATATAAAATATAAAGCAATAAATAAAAATAACAGGTACAAATATTAAATCGAGGTACCCACTCAATGATAACTCTCAACAGCTTTCCCTCTATTTTTGTGCCTTTAGTGGGCTTAGTATTTCCGGCAATTGCAATGGTTTCTTTATTTCTTCATGTTCAAAAAAACAAAATCTTTTAGATACTATAGGGACAACTCTGTATCCATTTTTTTTTTTTCAAGACTTACTTTGATCATAACACCCCTATCTATTTAGTAGAATATGGTATAACATCTGGCTTCTTTCGAGCATAAACTCTTATGTATGTATGTAAACATGATATATGGGTAAATTAATTATAACAATTTCAAATGGATCGGTAGCGGGGAGAGTTTCGGAAATGTAAAGTGAATATATCTATATGTGGATATCTATAGGAAATCATACGAAAGAGATCTTATTATTTTAGTTTGGATCTAAGTAATTCGATGAATTTTTCTAAAATAAAAGTTTCACATCTATAGTAGTGCTGGTTGATGAGAGTTACTTCGGAAACAAAAAAAAGTAAACTAAAATTTCTTTTTGTTATTCTTCCAATTCCAATAAAATGCAACTAGGTCTAGTGAGAGTATGAGTTGGCGATCAGAACGTATATGGATAGAACTTATAGCGGGATCTCGAAAAATAAGTAATTTCGGTTGGGCCCTCATTCTTTTTTTAGGTTCATTAGGGTTTGTATTGGTTGGAACCTCCAGTTATTTTGGTAGGAATTTTATATCTTTGTTTCCTTCTCAGCAAATAAATTTTTTTCCACAGGGGATCGTGATGTCTTTCTATGGGATCGCGGGTCTCTTTATTAGCTCCTACTTGTGGTGCACAATTTCGTGGAATGTAGGTAGTGGTTATGATCGATTTGATATAAAAGAGGGCATAGTGTGTATTTTTCGTTGGGGATTTCCTGGAAAAAACCGTCGCATATTCCTGCGATTCCTTATGAAAGATATTCAGTCTATCAGAATAGAAAATAAAGAGGGTCTTTTTGCTCGTCGGGTTCTTTATATGGAAATCAGAGGCCAGGGGGCCATTCCCTTGACACGTACTGATGAGAATTTGACTCCACGAGAAATTGAGCAAAAAGCTGCTGAATTGGCCTATTTCTTGCGCGTACCAATTGAAGTATTTTGAAAAAAGGAACTGAAAAATGACTACTTTGCAAAAGGGAAAAACTCAAGAACTCTCTTTTTTTCTATACCATAACTTAACGGAAGTTTGTTCTGAATGCCTGCCTATTCAAGCCAAAGTAAACGTATATGAAGCAACTCTAAAACGAAATTTTGTGTGTCCATCATTTTTTTTTTTTTTCAAATATTTGACATTTTTTTTTAATAAAACGGGAGTTCTTTCGTTTTGAAATCCAACTAATATTACTTTGAAGCGAACTCTTTCTTATTCTATTTCTGTATTTTTTCTAGATTCAAGGACTAACCTAACCACTCTACTGCATCACAAATAAAAATTTCGAAATAGATTAATGGGCTCGATGGCTTGGGTTGGGATATAACTTATGCTTGATACAAATATTAGTATCATATAGAGTCGACGCATGGGGTGAGTTCATTAAAACTTCAAAAATTCACAGACGAAAAAATGGCAAAAAAGAAAGTATTTATTTCCCTTCTATATCTTGCATTTATAGTATTTTTGCCTTGGTGGATCTCTCTCTCATTTAAAAAAAGTCTGGAATCTTGGATTACTAATTGGTGGAATATTAGGCAATCCGAAATTTTTTTGAATGATATTCAAGAAAAGAGTATTCTAAAAAAATTCATAGACTTAGAGGAACTCCTTCGTTTGGAGGAAATGATAAAGGAATACCCAGAAACGCATTTACAAAAGCTTCGCGTCGAAATCTACAAAGAAACGACCCAATTGATCAAGATGCACAATGAGGATCGTATCCATACAATTTTACATTTATCGACAAATATAATCTGTTTCGTTATTCTAAGTGGTTATTCTATTATAGGTAATGAAGAACTTGTTATTCTTAACTCTTGGGTTCAAGAATTCCTATATAACTTAAGCGACACAATAAAGGCTTTTTCTATTCTTTTATTAACTGATTTATGTATAGGATTCCATTCGCCCCACGGTTGGGAATTAATGATTGGCTCTGTCTACAAAGATTTTGGATTTGCTCATAATGATCAAATTATATCCGGTCTTGTTTCTACTTTTCCAGTCATTTTAGATACAATTTTTAAATATTGGATCTTTCGTTATTTAAATCGTGTATCTCCTTCACTTGTAGTGATTTATCATTCAATGAATGACTGAAAAATGATCGAACGGCCCAATTATAATATTTGTTTGTTACTTTGTACATAAGCAAAACATTGAAAATTGTACCTATTATTTCTACCCAGTAAAGGGATTTCTCCAATATTTCAGAAAAATTATTTCAGTAAATATCAAAATTATAGGTAGGCAACTCTATTGCGACCTACCTACTTTTATTGTATAAATTTTCGGGATCAATGATTGGACCATGCAAACTAAAAAAACCTTTTCGTCGATAAAGAAAGAGATTACTCGATCCATTTCCCTATCGCTCATCATATATATAATAACTCAGGCACCCGTTTCAAATGCCTATCCCATTTTTGCACAGCAGGGTTATGAAAATCCACGAGAAGCAACCGGCCGTATTGTATGTGCCAATTGCCATTTAGCTAATAAACCCGTGGATATCGAGGTTCCACAAGCGGTACTTCCGGATACTGTATTTGAAGCAGTTGTTCGAATTCCCTATGATCTGCAAGTGAAACAAGTTCTTGCTAATGGTAAAAAAGGAGCTTTGAATGTGGGGGCTGTTCTTATTTTACCCGAGGGGTTTGAACTAGCCCCGCCCGATCGTATTTCACCCGAGATTAAAGAAAAGATAGGAAATCTGTCTTTTCAAAGTTACCGCCCTACTAAAAAAAATATTCTTGTGATAGGTCCTGTTCCTGGTCAGAAATATAGTGAAATCACCTTTCCTATTCTTTCCCCGGATCCTGCCACTAAGAAAGATGCTCACTTCTTAAAATATCCCATATATGTAGGCGGGAACAGAGGAAGGGGTCAGATTTATCCCGACGGGAGCAAGAGTAACAATAATGTTTATAATGCTACAGCAGCGGGTATAGTAAACAAAATTATACGAAAAGAAAAAGGGGGGTATGAAATAACCATAGTTGAGGCATCGGATGGGCGTCAAGTGGTTGATATTATCCCTCCAGGGCCGGAACTTCTTGTTTCTGAAGGCGAATCCATCAAACTTGATCAACCATTAACGAGTAATCCTAATGTGGGCGGATTTGGTCAGGGGGATGCCGAAGTAGTACTTCAAGATCCATCACGTGTCCAAGGCCTTTTGCTCTTCTTGGCATCCGTTATTTTGGCACAAATCTTTTTGGTTCTTAAAAAGAAACAGTTTGAGAAGGTTCAATTGTCCGAAATGAATTTCTAGATCCGCGGATTTTTCAACATCAAATTATATATAAAAAGAAATAAACTTTTGTTGCCAATTATATTATGTAATTGTGTATGATCAAAAAAATTTTGTTTGTTTCTTTTTTCAGGTTTCGGGAATTACTTACTTATACTGGTCGTGATGTGTATATTGTGAAAAAGACTATATTAATTTGACTTATCTTTTATTTGTTTTTTCGATCCAAATCGAAGTGATATAGAATGAATCCTTAGTTTTCTATTTGAATAGAATCAAAACAAAAGATAAATAACCGGAGAATATAAACCAAAGTCTAAATGAAAGGAACAAAGGGTTTAGGGAGGGGGTTGTGCATCGCCTAGTCTTTGACAAAAGGGATTTTACACAACCCTTTCTTGTGTCGAATTAAATAGGATTGTTGATCTTATTCGTCAACAACTCCTATTCTTAGATTCCATTTTTGGCGGGGTTTATCATAATCTTTTTTTCTATTTATCATGTTAAGTAGTGGACAAACAAAAATATAGGCAAATTTATTGAACAAATAGAACTTCTTCAATTTCAATGAACTTTTAAAATAGAAAAAAAAAGGAAACTTTGATTAGATTAAATATTAGATTAAGATTAAATAAAGTGAGGTTCTATTTTATTAGTTTAGTATAGATATTTTATTACTATAAAAAGGGTTTCAGGATATCTAATCGATAGAAATCTATACTATCTATATATAGAATTATATAGAATTGGGAGTCATCCAAAAAACGGAACTTGAGTGATTCCTTCTTTGTTTTAATTTTTAAAATATTCAGAGATACTTTTGAGTAAAAGATGTTCTGAATCAATTAATTAAGTGCATTTTTCAAAACATCAATCAAATGTGTATTTTTTTGAACCACTTATAAAAAAAAATATTCTAATTATTTATGATTATTAAGAACTCAACGGGACCTATCCCCTCTTTCCTTGTCTGATTCGAGGGGGATCCCGTTGAGTTCTTATGCTTTGATATCTATAAACAAGTTCATACGGTTATTACAGAGATGAACCTAATCCAGAATATGAACCATAAAAGAAAATACCAAGTAAACCAATTACAACAATACCGGCTACAGTACCTATTATCCAAAGAGGAATCCTTC